GATTAAATCCCGAGTTATTGCGAAGTAAAAAAACCGATGAGATTATGGAAGTAAATATTCTTGCATTTATTGCTACTGCACTATTCATTCTAGTTCCTACCGCCTTTCTACTTATCATTTATGTAAAAACAGTTAGTCAAAATGATTAATTCAATTGAATTTTCAAATGTATTTGAATAAAACTTTCCTTCTGAGTTCTTATCAAAAATTGACGAAGTCAAATGAAAAGGATTCCAATTTCGCGTCTTAACTTAAATGAAATGCGCGGACTTTAATCGGCAGTATTCTATGAATTTGATAGTATGGTAGAAAGAGGGATTCATCTATTTCTTTCTACCATACTATCGATCTCTTATTCTATAAAGTTTTAATCTAGAATAAAGATAGATTCTATAGATCAATCTACAACATTCTGTTCATATAATATATATGTGCCTATTAATTCCATATATTGTATGGAATTGACATAACACCCAATTCTATTTATTTGCTACATCTATTTGTTCCGATCAATCTGAGATAATTCTTATTTTAGGATTCTAATTCCTTTCCTTTTCCTAATAAGGAAGAGGAAAACTCGCCTATTTTTAACGCCCAAACCATCATATGAAATAAGTCGATAAAGCATAAATCGCCTTTATACTTTCTAAGATTAGAAACCTAGAAACCAAGCGATAAATGCCCAATATGTGACTCGTCCGAAGCAAGATCTTATTATTGCATAGCCTCTCGTTAGATAACTATTATAACTATAATATCATTTATCAGAGAAAGTTTGTATACACTTAACAAAACCACTAGTTCTTTGAACTATAAAAAGGAAAAGTAATCAAACAAAAAAGGGGGTCCGGTCTTCCTCAGTATCCATCTATAAAGATAGTAAGAGCCAATTCCATTTATTGAAATAGAAAATTTCGGAAGAATCTTAGGTTGGAATAAATTTATAATCATCTGAATCCCCCTCTTTTCGAAATACAAACACGGGAATTGCTCAAATATCTCTTTGATTGAAAGAGTATGATTCATATCATAGATTACTCCATTGGACTTCAATGAAATTCGAAATTCAGATATTTTAAATAGTTCAAAACGCGTTGCAGAACGATCTATAAAACAAGTGATACGGTTTGATTCCTCAACTCAATTAGTAGTACTTCTAGAGCCCACTTCTTCCCCACACTACGAGTGAAAGGGAAAATGTAAAGATTACCATTAAAGCAGCCCAAGCGAGACTTACTATATCCATGTGAATTATGTTTCCTATCTCTATAAATACAAAGGAATTATTCCTCACTAATATATAGTGGAATCAATGGTGCAGAGTCAAAAAAGGGGATTTTGACCGAACACTATTGAGAAACCAATCCAATAAATCGATTCTGATTTCGAATCGGGAAAGATTAAATACAAGCAAAATATCCCAAGGGAATAGGAACATGTGAATAATAAGGCCTATCTTTTTGTTTTGTTGACCCTCCTAAGTAAAAACGGAAAGGGAGAAATCACTAAAAAAGATAAATCACTATCTAGCACAGACCTCTATTTCCCCTAATCCATATCCCCTTTCCCGATTATCTCTGAGGGGTAGGGGGCTTGACTAGGGGTTATCGAAAATCAATTCTTTCTTTTTTTTTATAAAAAAATTCTCCATCGAATCTAATATTGATTGGATACCCCAGCGCTCAGAGATTCTCGCAAGTCCGTCGTATATAACGCAATTTCCGCCCTAAAAATTGAATCATATTTCTTAGCAGGCTCTACAATCTAATCCAAGATCCAGCCATTAGACAGTCCCTTAGTAATAGAAGGAAATCATAAAGTCTTGAAAGCCCCCTACTATAGAATAGATTATAATATTTCCTTGAATCCTAGATGCGAACGAGGATTCACAATCTTTTCTTTTCGAAAAACCTCAGACAAAATGTTTAGAATCAAACAAAACAAAGTATCAACAGTCTGTTTCCTCTGTTTCTACCGGAGAATTATTCTCCGAGTTATATCAGCAGAACAGAAGAAAAGAAGAGATTTCGGGTTTGTTGTTTGATCAGGCGACACCCGGATTTGAACTGGGGAAAAAGGATTTGCAGTCCCCCGCCTTACCACTCGGCCATGCCGCCAAAATGATACAAAAATCTTCTCGGATTACTGAATTTTTATTGTACTTGCATTTTGAGTCCTGTTTTCCTTAATTCCTAAAAAAGCACCCCTTCACTTTTTTTTTGTTTTGTATTTGATCTATTCCTTCGATTGATTCTATAGTATCTCAAGTATCTGAAAATCCACAATGCTAAAAACACTCTCTCGCTTTTCTATTGAGAAATCACATGTGGATTTTCAGCCGACAAATTGGAACCATTAACTATTGACTGCTTATGCTTACTTCGAATTCATGAACTATTCTGGGATTTGAATCTAAAATTTGTGTTTTACTAATGACATACATAAGAAAATACAAATTGAGACAAAACTAATCAGTATTTGTTTTTTTAATCAAAAAATC